ATTCTATCTATCAAAGTCCTTCTTTGTCTATAGCTCGGGTCAGTCCCCCATGGTCTGCTTTGATTTTCTCGAACAGTGCCGGCCCGCATCAGGGACTCTCGTGCGAGCCATACAACGTTCCCAGGCAGGAACTGCTCCTTTCCTTGAGCTCCCTATTTAGTTCCTCCCATCCCAGGCGTTGATCTCGCAACGGCCCTCCAGCATGTCCTCATATCGCGTCCGTCACCACAGCTGCGCATCCCCAGATAGAGACATTGTTGCCATTGTGACTTGGTCGTCAAAAGGGGCACAAACAGAAAGTACTATTCCATATCCCAAAAGTCTTCGATCCTTAGCATCTCGGGTGCCAACGAATGCCTTTGGTTTCGCTTGATTCGAACCATCTCCGTCGAGCCACTGCTTACGGCCTTCTGTAGTATGGGGACCTCGCCCCTATTCTCTAAAGCTTGCCACCCCGTGGAAGGTCACACAAGAAGGCTATTCGCAAGTAGGAATTAGTGCGTGCTGAAAAATGGACTTTTCTTTCTATTCTAAGTGAAGGGCAGGAGAAAGAATCTTGCATCTATCTCGAGTTGCTCCCTTGAGCGATCTATCCCTGGTTTTGTGACGTCGAGTTTGCTCTATTCTCTTAGCTCGGGCTCCTATCAAGCTTCGCTTCGCGCATGATAGCGGCATTCTTTTTTTGTTTTGGGGAAGGAAGTCGCTCGCTAGTGCACCTCACCCAAGGTTCACGTCGCTAGGTCAATTCATGCCATGCTTCGACGCACTCCCGCCTCGTGTTTTCGACAGAGTGTTGTGCCATACTTCGAGAATGACACGGTTCGGAGGAACTCTAACTCATTTGGGTTAAAACTCCTTATTCCAATCCCGTAGAGAGGCCTGGAAGAATTGATTGAGAATAACAAGACGATTGACCAATTGAATCATCTTAAATTAAATAAAGACATCATGCCCTAGACGCGAAGGTGAGTAAGAGAGCCAGGTGAATTCTGCGAAGATAGAAGAGCGGACTTCTGAGGAGACTGGAAGCCTATAAATAATAGGAATGGCGAACTGGAACCTCATCCTTCAAAGGTTTGGTGTATATGTGTCCTATTCGTAACGACCCCGACCTTGCGTCAGGGAAAGTTGGAAAAAGCCTAAGACTTTACGGGCTAGCCGGGCCTAAAGGAGCTTATCAAATTCCACCTATGTAGTGACTCGCATTCAACAACTAAGAGTCTTCCTTCTCATCTCCTTCTTTGGAAGGAAATTCTTCTTCATTTCCCACCCTAGCCGCCCTTCCTTAACAAGATGGCTCGGAGCAAGCAAAGTCTTACGTTATCTACTATATATTTTTTTTTAGCGCAGAAGGGGAGTAAGCACACAATGAAATAGGTGGAGAGTCACATTTGTTAAAAATGCCCAAAAGCCCGTTTAGCCCTTCGGACTAAGGCGTGACCATAGGATCTCACAGTGTCGGAATGAGTTGAAGACGAGATGTGGTGTCCAGTCGGATAGGGCGAGGCGAGAAGGGGAACAAGGATCAAAACAGGCATGGTGCTTAGGGCGGCCTCTTTCATTTCCTGACGTTGGGTTCATTCGCGAACGAGACAAGTTTAGCTAGGAGCCTCCTTATTGCCCAGCCCCCTTCTTAGTTGCCGAAGTATAGGCCCGCGTGAGATCAAAGTCACCTGCCGTCCGTTCGCTTTGTTTTGGTCTTGACGTGCTTTGAAAAACATAGAGAGATGATTTGCACTAGAACACTGACGATAGACCCACCGGGAACACATTCACTACTGGGCATTGACATCTTAATGCGTTGCAATCTGGACATTGATCGATCTTTATGCTTCCCAGCAGCTATACAATCCGAATCGGCTAGCTCGCAATAGATCATCACTCCCATGCATACAATAGCTACGAGCTGCTGTAAGCGCTCTTGCGCGAGTACTGTATCACGAGCACACTACCGAGTCCCACGAGTACACTAAGGAGAGAGGAACTACGAGCAGAAATCAGTAGTCACTCTTCGAGTTTTCTAAAGATATAGCGTCTAAAGATAGAGAGATCTAGTCAGTCTATTAAGCGGCCGAGAATCTTATGTCAAAAGGACCAACGAGGATTCAGGAGGAGAAGGGGAAGAAGCGGGGTAGAGGAATTGGTCGACTCATCAGGCTCACCGGTGGAGGATAAGACTAAATTCTCAATTTGACCCATCTGGCTAAGCACCGTCACCTCTCTGTCTCCAGCCATAAAGTTCTATTCTACGATAATCCAAGCAGCAGTTCCACCAACTTGCATCTATTAGTTAAGGGGTTGGGGTACGGGACGCAGAAGCATAGGGAGTGATAGCAGCAATGGATCCTGATCTAGTTTTCTCAAGACCAAGAGCATTCCTACGGGATTTAGATTAAGAAAAACCAATGGTGGAGGCAGTTTATCTTAATCAGCCAAAGACTACTAATTCTTAATTACAAGACAGGCTATACGCCGGAGTGAAAGGAAGGCAAAGATGGGGAGGCTAATATGATGGCACAATCCTGGAAAGCAAACGAATGGAGACAGGCCAATAGGGACAGCGGTAACGGGAGTTCGAGTAAAAGGCTGGCTTGTAGTACGAAGGTAGGAGTAGGAGACGCGGGAAAGGATGGAGTTCTTTCTTTTTAGTAGGAAGGCAAAGTAGCTGAATCAGCTGCAAGCTGGACTGACTAAGTGCAATGCTCGGAAATCTTCAACTGGGCTTGAAAGCGTTCACTAAATGAAAGCTTGCTTGGCATGAAGTACGCATTCAGCTAATGGCATTTAGGTTTGGCATGCTTTGGAATCTAGTGAATAAGTGAGCATGAAGCTTTGGCTGTCATATCTTTCTTCTCTCCCTCTCGAGACAAAGAAAAGAACAAAAAAGGAAGATTGGCTTAGCGTCTTCTACCTTCATTAATATACGCTATTTGACCATCTCTCTTTGTCAAAGCTATCAGACGGAAAGAGAGCAATAGACTCCCCTGCTTCACCTGAACCCTCTATTCATTCAACAGAAGCCAGGGGCTGATTGAACGTAATGGGTTGCTGCATCTCATGCGATTGGAAGAGCACGAGAAGGACAAGCTACTGACTTGAGACTTCCTGTTCTATTGGAAGAGAGATGAGATTCCTTCTTTAATTGAATCGGGGAAGCACTTCCCTTTTCCAGCCTGAGAGTTCTGTACTTTCTGCCTTCAAGCCCTGTTTAAGCTTCCACGCATGTAAGGGCACGGAAGAAGAGCAGCCTTTAGGTAAGGAAGGACAACCACGGGAGAAGGAAAGAAAAGGGGGAATTCCTCCCATTGAGAAAGGGAAAAGCCCGGGAGAAAAGTAGATTTCTAGGAGATAGGAGGAGTCCCGCCCAACAAGAGGCCTGGAGCTGCAAGCAACTCGACTAGAAGGAGTGGAGCGGAGCAGCATCGGGATAGGATGGACTAATAGCTTGAGTTCTCCACTGAGCTTTCTTGATTATCCAATAACTGAACTAGGCTTTGGGAAACACATCCAAGGGAATAAGCAACCAAGTCAGAAAGAGGCACGAGCTCTTCCTTGGAAGGCCGGGTTAAGCCCAGGAAGGGTAGAAGGAGGAGCTAAAGGCCAGAGGGATCAGAGGTCCGTCCCACTATTCAGTCAAAGATCCACGAGCCAATCGATTAGAAAAGAACTTCCCTTGAACTGAAAGCAGGAACTCCCACTCTTCAATCAATCACTTTCCTTTCACTTCCACGCATGCAAGGGCCTGACCGACCTCAGGCAGGAAGAAGGCAGTTCGTAGTCAGCCAGGCAAGGAGCTTAAAGGGATGGGGCAGTCCCAGCACTCGAAGTAAAAGCATTAGATAGAGGAGTGGAAAGAAAGGTCTCCCATTCTATTACTGGGACTTAGAACATTCTCTCTCTTAGGGAAAGCACTCGGTCCAACAGAGAGACAAATAAAGGAAAAGGGGAGCCTGCAACTGGAATGCAGAGAAAGGGGGTTGATCAATAGCATTGCTGATTGAGAAAAGTCTGTAGCCAGAACCGTCGATTGAGAGGGATCACCTTCTCTCATTGATGAGGATGGAACAACATGATGAAGAAGGCGGCGAAAGTTTAGAGGAAAATCTGGGAAGAGAACAAGGAGATCTCTGAAAAGGGGAGGCAAGGAAGTAGTAGAAATGTTGAAGAGGAGACAACCCGCTCTTGAACTTAAGACTATGCGCGTCGCGTGCTCGATCTAGCAATTGTTTTGATGAACTGTCATTAAAAAAGAAAGAAGAGAAAGAAATGGGAGTTGGCGCCTACATAACAGGTTGCTTGCTTACCAAGCCATCCTGGCTTTTCGCTCCTCCAGTTCGATTCTTATTATTATTGACTTGACTTATAATTATAAAAACTACTCACTATCAAAATGAAAGACGATCGATTATCTACCCAAGAAGATAGAGAGTCCCACATACGAGAAAAGGTCACAAATAGAGTTGAACCAAGTAACATTGCAAAGGCATAATGATAGTAGGGTCGGGATATCCCCGCCCTCCGAACCGGACGTGAAGGTCTCCCCTCATCCGGCTCTCCGCAGGGGAATCTCCACTCACTGCTTCCCCTAATATCCTCCCTTTACTTTACCACATCATGGGGGTTTACAGGAGATCCCAGAGGCTCGCTCGGAAAGGCTGCTATACCATACCTTTTGACTCAACTCTACTCTAGTAGTCACTGGACTCACTATAGTAGTCCGTCCGGCTGCTCTTGCTGAAATCATTACTCTTCATTCTCCCGTGCTCTAGCAATTGCGCTCCCTAGACCACTACCATGTAGTTAGGTAGAGAAAATCAATCCGTAGTGACGGGGATCCCTATAAATATAAAAAATGAAGAATCTATATATAGAGAAGCTACCTTTCTCTCACTCAATAGATGTATCTGGTCTGGTACGGTACAGTACAATACGAGACGATGGAATGCAATGGGATGGATGGTAGAGGGCTGCCTGCGCCCAAAAGCGATGATTCACTTGTC